AAGACTCGCTCGTTTTTCATTAACATTGGATCATATGCTTTATTTGAATTATGATGAGAAAGAAAAAAAAAAAAAGAAATAGTAAAATGATTTTTTCTTCATCAAATGACTATTCATCTATTAGTATTAGGTTTTCATAAAATAGGGGCATAAATAATCTATGAAAAAATATTGGTTCAATTCAATGTTGTCTAACAAGAAGTTAGAACATAAGTGTGGACTAAGTAAATCAATGGATAGTCTTGATGCTCTTGGACATACCAGTGGAAGTGAAGAAACTATTCGAAAAGATGCGGATAAAAAGATTCCTAGTTGGGACAGTTATAGTTTCAGCAATATTCATTATCTAAATTATTTATTTGATAGCAGGAATCTTTGGAGTTTGATCTCTGATCATACGTTTTTAGTTAGAAATAGTAATGGTGACACTTATTCTGTATATTTTGATATTGAAAATCAGATTTTTGATATTGACAATGCTAGTTCTTTTTTGAGTGAACTACCTAGTTATTTGAAAAGTGGGTCTAATAGTAGTAATTACTACTATTCTTATTATTCCATGTATGATATTCAATCTAATTGGAATAATCACATTAATAGTTGCATTGATAGTTATCTTCGCTTTGAAATCAGTCTTAATAGTGACATTTACAGTGATATCGACAGTTACATTTCTAGTTTCATTTGTACGGAAAGTACAAGTAGTATTGAAAAGGGAAATTCTAGTATCAAAACTAGTAGCAGTTATTTCAATAGAAGAGAAAAATCTAATGATTTCGATCTAAATACAAAATACAAACAGTTATGGGTTCAATGTGAGAATTGTTATGGATTAAATTATAAAAAATTTTTTAGTTCAAAAATGAATATTTGTGAATACTGCGGATATCATTTGAAAATGAGTAGTTCAGATAGAATTGAACTCTTTATAGATCCTGGCACTTGGGAACCTATGGATGAAGATATGGTCTCTATAGACCCCATTGAATTTCATTCAGAGGAGGAACCTTATATAGATCGCATTTCTTTTTATCAAACAAAAACGGGTTTAACTGAAGCTGTTCAAACGGGTGTAGGTCAACTAAACAGTATTCCCATAGCAATTGGAGTTATGGATTTTCAGTTTATGGGAGGTAGTATGGGATCCGTAGTAGGTGAGAAAATCACCCGTTTGATCGAGTATGCTACTAATAGATCTCTACCTGTCATTATTGTGTGTGCTTCTGGAGGAGCACGCATGCAAGAAGGGAGTTTGAGCTTAATGCAAATGGCTAAAATATCTTCTGCTTCATATGATTATCAATCAAATAAAAAGTTATTTTATGTATCAATCCTTACATCTCCTACAACTGGCGGAGTTACAGCAAGTTTTGGTATGTTGGGAGATATCATTATTGCTGAACCTAATGCCTACATTGCGTTTGCGGGTAAAAGAGTAATTGAACAAACATTGAAAAAGACAGTACCTGACGGTTCACAAGCGGCTGAGTATTTATTCCATAAGGGCTTATTCGACCCAATTGTACCACGTAATCCTTTAAAAGGTGTTCTGAATGAGTTATTTCAGCTACACGGTTTCCTTCCCTTGAATCAAGATTCAAAAAAAGAATTTCAAAAAGATTGAAATTCTTCATTTTCAAATGGAAGTATAACACTAGCTTCAGTTATTTTTATTTGTAGCGAATACGCATTTAGTTCATTATAATGAAAAATGAAAAAAACAAAACTAAGAAGATGGTGTTTTCTTTGGAGACATCAGTTATAAGTGTAGTAAGAGTCAGAAGTTTTGGATAATGACTTTTTGTCCCGGATCCTTTTTTTATTCTATCTCTCTTCCTGATTAGGAATAAGCATCCCTCTATCGACAAGATAAAAAAGAATTTCTTTCTCCTTCCGAGAAATTAGGGAAATAAAAATGATTTTATCCGTTCTTTTTAAATATTCATTATTCATATATAGAACAACGAAAAAGAGATAAAAAAATATATCGAAAAAATGAAAAGAAAATACTAAAGAAAAAGAAAGAAGAAATCTCAAATCAAATAAAGAAAATAGAAATATTCAAATAACAAATAAGAAGAATATAGAAGTTCTTTTTATTTAGCGAGAACCCCCGGTTTTTCACTAGGAATCCCTGTTTGTTGGATAAGATTGGTTAAAATCAGAAATTCATAAGTAACTCTTTTCTATCTTTACCTTTCAAAACACCTTTTTTGTTTTGAAAGGTAAAGATAAAAAGACGATGAAGATAAGGATGGTAGAAGAAGAATCCAATTTAGTAAAGGGGATTCTCATACATATTCGTGTCGAAAGAGGAATAGGTATACTTCATTGAGTTCTACATTTGTTATTGATTATTAAATACTTCATATTAATATTATCTTAATATTCTTTCTAATTTCTTTTTAATAGTTTGAATGGATTAATATTAATAATTAATAGATAGACTTATTAGAATATATCTTTATAATTAGAATTTAGAATTTATAATAGGTACAAATATGAAATTGAGGTACCCATTCTATGATAGATTTGAACTTTCCCTCTATTTTTGTTCCTTTAGTGGGCCTAGTCTTTCCGGCAATCGCAATGGCTTCTTTATCTCTTTATGTCCAAAGAAATAAGATTGTCTAAATACGATGAAATCTAATCAATTTATTTCAAAACTGGATCATCATACAGATACTTTTTTTAATGTAATACGGTAGGATATATGATATTTGGCCTTTCCGAAAACAAATGGAAGAGTTGTTTTGTTATGTATGCCGATGCCTAATATACGGCATTAATGCATGTATATGCGGTTATAGCTTAATCAATTAAATGATGAAATTCAAAATGATCAGCAAATATTTTTTTAAAAATCTTTTAAATAGAAACTTAATGTGTCTAACCAATTATTCCTAATGGTTCCTGTCGGAATGCTGCTAGTTGATGAAAGTTACTTCGGGATCAAGCAATAAAAGTCAAGTCAAATCCATTTGGGTTATTCTCTCAATTCCAATCGAATGCAACTGGATCTAGTATAGTATGAACTGGCGATCAGAACATATATGGATAGAGCTTATAACGGGGTCTCGAAAAACAAGTAATTTTTGCTGGGCCTTTATCCTTTTTTTAGGTTCACTAGGATTCTTAGTGGTTGGAACTTCCAGTTATCTTGGTAAAAATCTGATATCCGTATTTCCGTCTCAGCAAATCCTTTTTTTCCCACAAGGGATCGTGATGTCTTTCTATGGGATCGCAGGTCTATTCATTAGTTCTTATTTGTGGTGCACAATTTCATGGAATGTAGGTAGTGGTTATGACCGATTCGATAGAAAAGAAGGGATAATGTCCCTTTTTCGTTGGGGATTCCCTGGAAGAAATCGTCGCATCTTCCTTCGTTTCTTTCTGAAAGATATCCAATCAATCAGAATGGAGGTGAGAGAGGGTCTTTTTCCTCGTCATGTCCTTTATATGGAAATCAAGGGTCAAGGAGCCATTCCCTTGACCCGTACTGATGAGGATTTGACTCCACGAGAAATTGAACAAAAAGCTGCCGAATTGGCCTATTTCTTGCGCGTACCCATTGAAGTATTTTGAAATGAACTGAAGAATAAATCTCAGCATGAGAGAAGGAACTTAATACATCTCAAAAGTGGGAAGACGTATATGGAACAATAACTCTTTTTTATACGCATACACATGGCGTCTGGCTTCACTCTTTAGACTAGTAAAAGGTCTAATAAGTAATAAGTAAATAAGTCTAGATTCATCAAATATCCTAACATGTCTTTTGTTTTCGTAAAACATAATTCCTCTTTTTCGGCCTTTGAATTGATACCCTATCCCTACGCTTTCGTACTTCATAGAAATCTCAGATAGAATCGACCAATGAAACAGGTTCATTAACAATTCACATCACGGATACAGAATGAAAAAAAAGAAAGCATTGGCTTCCCTCCCATATCTTGTGTCTATAATCTTTTTGCCCTGGTGGGTTTCTCTCTCATTTAAGAAATGTCTAGAAACTTGGGTTATTAATTGGTGGAATACTAGGCAATCCGAAATCCCTTTGAATGATATTCAAGAGAAAAATGTTCTAGAAAAATTTATGGAATTCGAAGAACTATTCCTGTTGGACGAGATGATAAAGGAGTACTCGGAGACACATATGCAAAGGCTTCGTATAGGAATGCACAAGGAAACAATACAATTGGTCCAAAGACAAAATGAATCTCATTTCCATATCATTTTGCATTTCTCTACAAATCTAATCTGTTTCGCTATTCTAAGTGGTTATTTTTTTCTGGGTAATGAAGAACTTTTCATTTTAAATTCTTGGATTCAGGAATTTCTCTATAACTTAAGTGATACAATCAAAGCTTTTTCGATTCTTTTAGTTACTGATTTATGGATCGGATTTCACTCGACCCATGGTTGGGAACTAATGATTGGTTCGATCTACAATGATTTTGGATTGGCTCAGAATGATCAGATTATATCTGGTCTTGTTTCCACTTTTCCAGTGATTCTAGATACAATTGTGAAATATTGGATCTTCCATTTTTTAAATCGTGTATCTCCTTCGCTTGTAGTAATTTATCATTCAATGAATGAATAATTCATTAGATCTTTTGATTTAGATCTTTTGATATCAATAAAATCAGAACCTTTCTTTGTGTAGAAAGAAAGTGTATAAATAAAAATAATTTTTCATCTTACTTATTCTTTATACTTCTACCTTTTCAATTCAAGGTATTCATACTATATTCCACTAGTACAATACTTTCAGTATAATCAATACAATGGCAAACTTTTGGATAGGGAATTCTACTAGCTACCTATCAAATTTATTGTATAAATTCCGGGGATCAATGATTGGACCATGCAAAATAGAAATACTTTTTCTTGGGTAAAAGAACAGATGACTCGATCCATTTATGTATCGATCATGATATATGTAATAACTCGAGCATCTATTTCAAATGCATATCCCATTTTTGCGCAGCAGGTTT